AATGAAATGCCTGAAAAAGGATTATTTTGATAGAATAAAACATGTAAATTTATTACTTTCATTACTATTATTATAGTTAGTAGAATTAAACTACTACTAAAAATTTCAAAAATTTTTGTACACCTTATACTAAACCATAAAAAAGATAAGCTAAATAAAGCTTTTAGGCTCATACCCTAAATATGAATTTAAAATTCTCTTTTTAATAAACAAGAATTTTAAATTATTATTTTATAATTTATTAATATTAAGAACATTAATTTCTATTTCAGCAACTTCCTGAATAGGAATATGAATTGGCCTAGAAATAAATCTTTTAGCTATTATTCCACTTATACACAGTAATTATAGAATCACATCTTCAGAAGCTTCTGTAAAATATTTTATTGTACAAACAATCGCCTCATCAATTATTATTATTAATATTACTTTACTAATAATCAATTTTAACTTATCAAGAAATATAAATTTAATTAATATAAATTTAATTATAATAAATTCTGCCTTTTTAATCAAAATTGGAATAGCCCCTTTCCATTTCTGATTTCCAGAAATTATTTATGGTTTAAATTGAATTAATTCAATAATTATTTTAACTTGACAAAAAATTGCTCCCATAATTCTTTTTATGTTTAATATAACAAATAATTCATTCGTAATTTTTATTATTATCAGTTCTGCTATTATTAGAAGAGTTATAAGATTAAATATAATTAATTTAAAAAAAATTCTTGCTTTTTCATCTATTAATCATATAAGATGAATAATAAGAATAATAGTATTTAGAAAAATAATTTGAATTATCTATTTTATTATTTATACAATATCAACAATAATTTTAATTTTATTTTTAAATAAATTTAAAATTTTATTTATAAATCAAATTTCAATATTAAATAATAAAAAAGAAATAATTATATTCTTTATACTAGGATTTGTGTCATTTATAGGATTGCCCCCAACAATCGGTTTTATTTCTAAATGACTAACAATTCAAGTTTTAATTTGAGAAAATTGATTATTTTTAACAATTATTTTAATTATCTTAACAACTCTAATAATTTTTATTTATTTTCAATTAATAATTTATTCTATTTTATTTAATTCAAAAAAAAATAATTTTTTCTATTTTAATAAAATATTCTTTTCTAATTTAACTATTTTAAACCTATTCAACATTTTAGGAATAATTTTAATTACATTATTATTTAATTTCTAAAAATTCTAAATTTAGGTTAAAGCTTTTAGACTAAGCTTAAAGTTTAGGTTAAGCTAAAAGTTTAGGTTAAGCTTAAAGTTTAGGTTAAGCTTTTAGACTAAGCTAAAAGTTTAGGTTAAGCTAAAAGTTTAGACTAAGCTTAAAGTTTAGACTAAGCTTAAAGTTTAGGTTAAGCTTTTAGACTAAGCTAAAAGTTTAGGTTAAGCTTTTAGACTAAGCTAAAAGTTTAGGTTAAGCTAAAAGTTTAGACTAAGCTTAAAGTTTAGGTTAAGCTTAAAGTTTAGGTTAAGCTTAAAGTTTAGGTTAAGCTAAAAGTTTAGGTTAAGCTAAAAGTTTAGGTTAAGCTAAAAGTTTAGGTTAAGCTAAAAGTTTAGGCTAAGCTAAAAGTTTAGACTAAGCTAAAAGTTTAGGTTAAGCTAAAAGTTTAGACTAAGCTAAAAGTTTAGGTTAAGCTAAAAGTTTAGGCTAAGCTAAAAGTTTAGACTAAGCTAAAAGTTTAGGTTAAGCTAAAAGTTTAGACTAAGCTTAAAGTTTAGGTTAAGCTAAAAGTTTAGGCTAAGCTAAAAGTTTAGGTTAAGCTTAAAGTTTAGGTTAAGCTAAAAGTTTAGGTTAAGCTAAAAGTTTAGGTTAAGCTAAAAGTTTAGGTTAAGCTAAAAGTTTAGGCTAAGCTAAAAGTTTAGGTTAAGCTTAAAGTTTAGGTTAAGCTAAAAGTTTAGGTTAAGCTAAAAGTTTAGGTTAAGCTAAAAGTTTAGGTTAAGCTAAAAGTTTAGGTTAAGCTAAAAGTTTAGGTTAAGCTAAAAGTTTAGACTAAGCTAAAAGTTTAGATTAAGCTAAAAGTTTAGACTAAGCTAAAAGTTTAGGCTAAGCTAAAAGTTTAGACTAAGCTAAAAGTTTAGACTAAGCTAAAAGTTTAGGTTAAGCTAAAAGTTTAGGTTAAGCTTTTAGACTAAGCTAAAAGTTTAGGTTAAGCTAAAAGTTTAGACTAAGCTAAAAGTTTAGACTAAGCTAAAAGTTTAGGTTAAGCTAAAAGTTTAGGTTAAGCTTAAAGTTTAGATTAAGCTAAAAGTTTAGATTAAGCTAAAAGTTTAGACTAAGCTAAAAGTTTAGGTTAAGCTTAAAGTTTAGGTTAAGCTTAAAGTTTAGGTTAAGCTAAAAGTTTAGGTTAAGCTAAAAGTTTAGGCTAAGCTAAAAGTTTAGACTAAGCTTTTAGACTAAGCTAAAAGTTTAGGTTAAGCTAAAAGTTTAGGTTAAGCTAAAAGTTTAGACTAAGCTAAAAGTTTAGGTTAAGCTAAAAGTTTAGACTAAGCTAAAAGTTTAGGTTAAGCTAAAAGTTTAGGTTAAGCTAAAAGTTTAGACTAAGCTAAAAGTTTAGACTAAGCTAAAAGTTTAGACTAAGCTAAAAGTTTAGGTTAAGCTTAAAGTTTAGGTTAAGCTAAAAGTTTAGGTTAAGCTAAAAGTTTAGGTTAAGCTAAAAGTTTAGGCTAAGCTAAAAGTTTAGGCTAAGCTTAAAGTTTAGACTAAGCTTAAAGTTTAGGTTAAGCTAAAAGTTTAGACTAAGCTAAAAGTTTAGACTAAGCTAAAAGTTTAGACTAAGCTAAAAATTTAAGTTAAGCTAAAAATTTAAGTTAAGCTAAAAATTTAAGTTAAGCTAAAAGGTTAGATTAAACAATAACTTTGAAGGATTTAAGTTAACCAAAACTAGTAACCTTCAAAGTTATCATTAAACCAGTAGTTTAAGCCTTAGAATTAAAATTATTCACCTTTAAATTTGCAATTTAAAATCAAGTTTATGAATATAAGACTTAAGGAATAATTTATTTTTAAAATAAATTATAAACACCTATCATTATAGTGAAAGAAAAATTTTTCATAAATAAATTTACAATTTATCGCTTTAGATCAGCCATTTCACTTAACAAATGATTATTCTCAACAAATCATAAAGATATTGGAACCTTATATTTTATTTTCGGAGCCTGATCAGGGTCTCTAGGTTTAGCTTTAAGATTACTAATTCGAGCTGAATTAGGAACCCCCGGAACATTAATTGGTAATGATCAAATTTATAATGTAATTGTTACAGCTCATGCCTTTATTATAATTTTCTTTATAGTTATACCTATTATAATTGGGGGATTCGGAAACTGGTTAGTACCATTAATATTAGGGGCCCCTGATATAGCTTTCCCTCGAATAAACAATATAAGATTTTGATTTCTTCCACCTTCTCTTATATTTCTTTTAATAAGAAGAATAGTAGAAAGAGGGGCAGGAACAGGATGAACTGTTTACCCTCCTCTTTCTGCCAATATTGCTCATAGAGGACCATCTGTTGATTTAGCTATTTTTAGTCTACATATAGCTGGAATTTCTTCTATTCTAGGAGCTGTAAACTTTATTTCTACTATTTTAAATATAAAACCCCCTAGAATAAAGTTTGATCAAATACCTTTATTTGTTTGATCAGTAGGAATTACTGCCTTACTTTTACTTTTATCTTTACCTGTTCTTGCGGGTGCAATTACTATACTTTTGTCAGATCGTAATCTAAACACATCATTTTTTGACCCAATAGGAGGAGGAGACCCAATTCTTTATCAACATTTATTTTGATTTTTTGGTCATCCTGAAGTTTATATTTTAATTCTCCCAGGATTTGGTTTAATTTCCCATATTGTTTCCCAAGAAAGAGGAAAAAAGGAAACATTTGGATGTATTGGGATAATTTATGCAATACTAGCAATTGGTCTATTAGGATTTGTTGTTTGAGCACATCATATATTCACAGTTGGTATAGATGTTGATACTCGAGCTTACTTCACATCAGCTACTATAATTATTGCTGTTCCAACAGGAATTAAAATTTTTAGTTGATTAGCAACTCTACATGGGTCAAAGATTAGCTGAACTCCCCAAATACTTTGAGCAACAGGCTTTATTTTTTTGTTCACTGTAGGAGGACTTACAGGAGTAATTCTAGCTAATTCTTCTATTGATATTATTCTTCATGACACTTATTATGTAGTAGCACATTTTCATTATGTTTTATCTATAGGTGCAGTATTTGCAATTATAAGTGGATTAGTTCATTGATTCCCTTTATTTACAGGAGTTAATTTAAACCAAGCCCATCTAAAAATTCAGTTCTTCTCTATATTTATTGGTGTAAATTTAACATTTTTTCCTCAACATTTCTTAGGATTAAGAGGGATACCTCGTCGTTACTCAGATTACCCTGACCTATTTATATCATGAAATATTGTTTCTTCAATTGGGTCATTAATTACTACTATTAGAGTAATTTTTTTTATTTATATTATTTGAGAAAGATTTGTATCTTTAAATAAATCAGTTTATTCAATTCAATTACCTTCATCAATTGAATGATTACAAAAAACCCCCCCTATAGAACATAGATACCCAGAACTTCCAATAATTAAAATCTATCTAATATGGCAGATTAGTGCAATGAATTTAAGATTCATATATAAAAATTATTTTTTTATTAGAATAAATGATAACATGACTTGATTTAAACTGTCAAAATAGAGCTACTCCATTAATAGAACAACTTTCTTTTTTTCATAATAATACTATAATAATTCTTATTATTATTACCATTATTGTTGCTTATATGATAATTTCTATTGCTTTTAATAATAAAACTAACCGTTTTCTTTTAGAAAACCAACAAATTGAATTAATCTGAACTATTACACCAGCCTTAACTCTTTTATTAATTGCTTTACCTTCTTTAAAAATTCTTTATATACTTGAAGAAACTTTAAAGCCTAATTTATCAATTAAATCAATTGGTCATCAATGATTTTGATCTTATGAATATTCAGACTTTAAAAATATAGAAATTGAGTCTTATCTTCTGAATGAAGAAAATTCAACTAATAATTTTAATTTCCGCCTACTTGATGTTGACAATCGATTAGTACTACCTTATTTTTCCCAAATTCGAATAATTGTTACATCTACTGATGTTATTCACTCATGAACTATTCCATCAATAGGATTAAAAGTTGATGCTACTCCTGGACGATTAAACCAAATTGTTTTTTTTATTAATCGTTCAGGTTTATTTTTTGGGCAATGTTCTGAAATTTGTGGGACTAATCATAGATTTATACCAATTGTTATTGAAAGAATTTCCCCTAATCATTTTATTAAATGATTAAAAAATAGACTATAAATTTTTCATTAGATGACTGAAAGTAAGTACTGGTCTCTTAAACCATTTTATAGTAATTTAACATTTACTTCTAATGAAAAATTTAGTTAAAATTATAACATTAGTTTGTCAAACTAAAATTATTTATTAAAATAATTTTTTATCCCTCAAATAGCCCCTTTAAGCTGATTAAATTTATTTATCTATTTTATTTTAGTTTTCCTATTATTTAATTCATTAAATTATTTTTATTTTAATAAGTCTTCAATTTCTCAAGACAAAAAAAATTTAAAAAATTTTAATAAAATTTCCTGAAAATGATAAGAAATCTTTTTTCTTCATTTGATCCATCTTCTAGAATAAATTTATCGTTAAATTGATTAAGAGCTATCTTAAGAATTTTAATTTTACCAACAATTTTTTGATTAATCCCTTCACGAATTTCAATAATATGAAATAAAATTTTATTTATTTTAAATAAAGAATTTAAAATTTTATTAAATTTAAAAAATAATAAAGGATCAACTCTGATTTTTATTTCTCTATTTACAATTATTTTAATTAATAATTTAACAAGATTATTCCCTTATGTTTTTTCTTCTACTAGACATATAACTATAAATTTATCGCTTGCTTTACCTGTATGATTAAGATTTATACTTTTTGGATGAATTAATAATTATATTCACATATTTGCTCATTTAGTTCCTCAAGGAACCCCGCCAGCTCTTATACCATTTATAGTATGTATTGAAACAACTAGAAATATTATTCGACCTTTAACTTTAGCTATTCGTCTAACTGCTAATATCATAGCAGGACATCTCCTATTAACACTTTTAGGAAATTCAGGAAATAAAATTTCTTATATAATTTTATCTATTTTAATCATTTCACAATTAATACTTTTTATTCTTGAGTCCGCAGTTGCTATAATTCAAGCTTATGTTTTCTCAATTTTAAGAACCTTATACTCAAGAGAAGTAAACTAATGAAAAATAACCACTCCTTTCACCTTGTAGATGTTAGACCTTGACCTATTTTAGGAGCTTTCAGCTCATTTTCCTTACTAATAGGAATAACAAAATGATTTCATATATATGATAATAGATTACTATTATTAAGAATAACAACAACTTTAATAATTATATATCAATGATGACGAGATATCACGCGAGAAGGATCATTCCTTGGTTTACATTCTTCTTTTGTTTCAAAGGGTTTACGATGAGGTATAATTTTATTTATTACTTCAGAAGTATTTTTCTTTTTATCATTTTTTTGAAGATTTTTTCATAGAAGATTATCCCCATCAATTGAGTTAGGTATAAATTGACCCCCTAGAAGAATTGAGACTTTTAATCCTATTCATATCCCTCTTTTAAATACCCTTATTTTAGTTAGATCAGGAATCACTATTACTTGATCTCATCATAGACTTATAGAAAATAATTATAATCAAGCTATTATTAGTCTTGGGCTAACAATTATTTTAGGTATTTATTTTTCTATACTTCAAGCTTATGAATATTTTAATTCAAGTTTTACAATAGCAGATTCAGTTTATGGATCTACATTTTTTATAGCAACAGGCTTTCATGGTTTACATGTATTAATTGGAACTATTTTTTTAGCTACTTGTTTCTTTCGAATGAAAAATATTCATTTTTCTAAAATTAATCATTTTGGATTTGAAGCTGCTGCCTGATATTGACATTTTGTAGATGTAGTTTGATTATTCCTTTATTTATCAATTTACTGATGAGGAAGATAAACTATTTATATAGTATAATATATTATCTTTAACTTCCAATTAAAAGATCTTTTTAAAGTATAAATAATCTTGATATTAAGAATATTAATATTTTTTATTTTTATAATTACAATTATTTTAATTGTAATTGTTAATATCTTTGCCAAAAAATCCCTAATTGATCGGGAAAAATCTTCCCCATTTGAATGTGGGTTTGACCCTAAATCTTTTCCTCGAAGACCCTTTTCATTACAATTTTTCTTAATTGCAATAATTTTTTTAATTTTTGATATTGAAATCTCCCTTATTATTCCTATAATCATTCTTCTTAAAATTTCAAGACTAATTAATTTTAGATTTTTAATTATATTTTTTTTACTAATTTTAATCATTGGATTAATTCATGAATGAAATCAAGGATCTTTAGCTTGAGCTAAATAAATTTATAGGATAATAATTTAAATTAAAATATTTAATTTGCATTTAAAAAATATTGTAAAATTTATCTTAAATAAGAATCAATATTTTGAACCTAGTTTCGACCTAGACCTAAGATGATTTTCATCCTTATTTAATTGAAACCAAAAAGAGGTATATTACTGTTAATAATAAAATTGAGATTATATCTCCAATTAAAGAAACATATTTATTAAGAAAAAGCTTCTAACTTTTTTCTTTAGCAGTGAAATTCTGTTAATGTTTCTTTTCATACTACTAAAAATAATTAATTTATATAGTTTAAGAAAAACCTTACATTTTCATTGTAAAATTATAATATATATTATAAATAAATATTCTAAAGTTGAAAACTTCCCTGATATCTTCAATATCATGCTCTAATATAAGCTATTAAAATTCTAAATTATTTGAATATAAATAACTCAAACTAAAAAAATAAATATATAAATTTTAATATTACTAACTAAAAAAGATTGAAAGTTTATAGATATATTTTTAAAATTAAAATAAATATTTTGACTTCCAGCAAACTCTAATCAACCTTGATCAATAGATTTTTTAAAATTTAAACCTAAATTTAAAAAATAATAATTTAAACCTAAGGTTGAAACAATTGGCAAATTTCATATTCTAGAAACAAATAAATAAAAATATAAACTTTTATTTATAAAAATATAAATATAATTAAAAAAATTAGATAAAAAATTACCAATTAAAATTCCTATTGTAATATATATTAATACTATATATTTTATAACTATAGGAATACAAATAAAATATAAAGAATCAAACATTATTCAATTTATCATTCTACCTCCAAAAATTACAAAAAAAATTAAACCTATTATTCCCTTTAATATAATTTTTCCTTCTATAATGTTTATGTAAACTATTAAATTATTTTTTCTTATTAAAACATATTTAGTTAATCGATAAGAATAACTAACTGTTAATCCAATAGAAAAATAAAATACAAAGTAAACAAATATATTTAAATAAGTCATTGATATAAATTCTAAAATTAAATCCTTAGAATAAAATCCAGTTAAAAAGGGTAAACCACATAAAGAAAGATTAGAAATATTTAAAAATAAACAAGTTAAAGGTATCTGAATAGCTAACCCACCTATAAATCGAATATCTTGACACCCTCCTAAATTATGAATAATCATCCCTATACATATAAATAGTAAAGCTTTAAACAAAGCATGTATCAACAAATGATAATATGCTAAAATATAATCCCCTAAAGATAACACTCTAATTATTAAACCTAATTGTCTTAAAGTAGATAAAGCAACAATTTTTTTTAAATCATATTCAAAATTAGCTCCTAAACCTGCTATAAATATAGTTAATAAAGAAATAAATAATAAAAATATTAATATATAATAATTTATTGAATAATTAAAACGAATTAATAAATAAACTCCGGCAGTAACTAAAGTTGAAGAATGAACCAAAGAAGAAACTGGTGTAGGAGCGGCTATAGCAGCTGGTAGTCAAGAAGAAAAAGGAATTTGAGCTCTTTTTGTTATTCCAGCTAAAATCACAAATATTATGATTAAATTTATATAATAATCATTAGATTTAAAATCTAAATAATAAATAAAATTTCAGCTACCATAATTTATTATTCAAGCAATTCTTATTAATAAAGCTACATCCCCAATACGATTTGATAAAGCTGTTAACATACCTGCATTAAAAGATTTAATATTTTGATAATAAATTACTAAACAATAAGAAATTAAACCAAGCCCATCTCAGCCAAGCAAAATTCTAATTAAATTTGGTCTAATAATTAAAAATATTATTGAAATAACAAACATTACAACTAAAATAATAAAACGATTTAAATTTAAATCACCAAGTATATATTCATAACTATAATAAATAACTATTGAAGAAATCAATAAAACAAAACTTATAAAAAGTAAAGATATTCAATCTAATAAAATTGATATACAAACAATTGAAGAGTTTAAATTAAATACTTCATATTCAATTATTAAACTAAAGTCATTTAAATAAAACAGTCTTCTTAAGCTAAAAGTTACTAATATAAATATAAAAATATAACCATATCACAAAATTATTTAAAATACTTTTATATAACTTTGACTCCACAAATCAATATTTTTATTAAACTATTTAAATTTTAATTTAAACTATCAAATCTCCTACAAAAACTAGTAAATTTAATGGAACTCAATGAAGTATTAATGTTAAATATTCACGGATATACCCTGAAGAAAAATAAAAAATTAAATTTCTTGTTTTCCCATGCTGACTAAAAGAATATATATATAAACTATAAGAAGCTCTAAAAAAAGAGACCAATATAATAATAATAACTAAATAAATATTTCACCAAATTATTCTATTAATAATTATAATTTCCCCTAATAAATTTAGAGAGGGAGGGGCTGCTATATTAGATGAACAAAATAAAAATCATCAAAAAGTCATATTAGGTATATAATTAATCAATCCCTTCCCCAAAAATAATCTCCGTCTTCCTAAACGTTCATAAGTTATATTTGATAGACAAAAAAGTCCAGAAGAACATAAACCATGAGCCAATATTATAATAAAAGCTCCAGTAACCCCTCATATTCTAAAAGAAAAAATTCCAGCTAATACTAAACCTATATGAGATACAGAAGAATAAGCAATTAAAGCCTTTATATCTCTTTGAACCAAACATATTAATGAAACAATTAATCTTCCTACTAATCTTAAAGAAATAAAAATAATTCTTAAATCATTAATAATAAAAATAAAAATTTTTATTAAACGAATTAAACCATAACCTCCAAGTTTTAATATAATTCCAGCTAAAATTATTGAACCAGAAACTGGGGCTTCAACATGAGCCTTTGGTAATCATAAATGAACAAAATATATTGGAATTTTTACTATAAAAATTATAGTCAAACAAAAAAATAATAAATATGAATTTAAATTTATTAATTTAAAAAAATCTAATGAATTAAATTTAATATATAAATAAAAAATTGAAATTATTATAGGTAAAGAAGTTAATAATATATAAAAAAATATATAAATTCCAGCTTGGATACGTTCAGGTTGATAACCTCAACCTAAAATTAAAATTAAAGTGGGAATAACACTAACTTCAAAAAAAATATAGAAAATAAATAAATTTATTGATCTAAAAACTAAAAATAATCTAATTATTAAAATTATTAATATTAAAATAAATATATTTCTATAAAAATTTATAGTAATAATTTTTTCTCTAGCTAAAATTATTAAACCTAAAATTCATAATGTTAATAAAATAAAAAAATACGAAATATAATCACAACCTAAAAATATTGAAATATAATAAAAATTTTTACTGAAAGAAAAAGTTAATAAAAATATAAAAAACAAAAGAAAAAATATAAAAGAAATTATTCATTCTATTTTCTTTTTAAATCTTAAAGGAATCAAAAAAACTATAAAAAATAAAAATTTTATCATAAAACATTAAAAGATTGAAAATAATCATTTCCATGAGATCGAATTAAAGAAACTAAAATTGCAAGACCTAATGTTCCTTCACAAACTCTTATAGTTAAAAAAATCATAATAAAATAATATTCATAATTTATATAAATTATTATAATAAATAAACCAAAATAAATATAAATAACTAAAAATTCTAAACTTATTAATATTAATAATAAATGTTTAGATTTTAATGTTAGAACAATTAATCTAATTAAACATATAAAAAAAATTAAAATAATAAGTTTTAATAGTTTAAGTAAAACACTGATCTTGTAAATCAGAAATATGTAATAACTTTTAAAACTTCAAAGAAATTTATATTTAAATATCTTTAATCTCCAAAATTAATATTTTTATTAAACTATTCTTTGAAAATAAAATGATAATATTTTTAATATCTTTTATAATTTTTCTTTCTATTATTCCTCTTTTTATCAATCACCCATTATCAATAGGTATCAACTTATTAATTCAAACTATTTTAATTGCAATAATTACAGGTTTAATATCATTAAATTTTTGAATCTCTTACCTTTTATTTTTAGTAATAGTGGGAGGTATACTAATTTTATTTATATATATAACAAGAATTGCATCAAATGAAAAATTTTATTTTTCTAAATGACTAATAATTATAGCAATCTTATTTTTTTTTACTTTAATTTTTTTTATAAATAAATCAGATTCTAGGCCTTTTTGAATTAATAATTCTGATTCAATAGAATTATTAAATTTTTCATTGTATGAATTCTCTCCTAATAAATATTTTATTAATAATTCAAAATTTATTTTAAGAATTTTAATTATTTACCTATTCATTACACTTATTGCTATTGTTAATATTTCAAGAAATAACTTTGGGCCCTTACGACAAAAATTATAATGAAAATACTAAAAAAAAATGTTATTTTAAGATTAATTAATAGAACTCTTATTGATTTACCAACTCCAAGTAATATTTCAATTATATGAAATTTCGGTTCTCTACTAGGATTATGTTTAGGGATTCAAATTTTAACTGGTCTATTTTTAACTATACATTATTGTCCTAATATTGATTTAGCTTTCGACAGAATTGTCCATATTATACGAGATGTAAATTACGGATGATTTCTTCGAACAATACATGCAAATACTGCTTCTTTATTTTTTATCTGTTTATATATACATATTGGACGAGGAATATACTATAGATCTTATTTTCTTAAGGAAACATGAAATATTGGTGTAATTCTTGTTTTACTTGTTATAGCAACAGCATTCTTAGGATATGTTTTACCATGAGGACAAATATCATTTTGAGGAGCAACAGTTATTACTAATTTAATTTCTGCAGTTCCTTATTTAGGAAATTATATCGTTCAATGACTTTGAGGTGGATTTGCAATTGATAATGCTACTCTAAATCGATTTTTTGCTTTTCATTTTATTTTACCCTTTATTATTTTAGCTATAGCTATAGTTCATTTAATTTTTCTTCATCAGACAGGTTCTAATAACCCTCTAGGAACAAAAAGAGACCTTTACAAAATTGAATTTCATCCTTATTTTTCATTTAAAGATCTAGCTGGATTCTTAATTGCAATTATAGGATTAATAACTCTTTTATTAATTAACCCTAATCTATTAGGAGACCCAGATAATTTTACTCCAGCTAATCCATTAGTAACTCCCCCACATATTAAACCAGAATGATATTTTTTATTTGCTTATGCAATTCTACGATCAATTCCTAATAAATTAGGAGGAGTTTTAGCTTTATTATTTTCCATTTTAATTCTATTTTCATTACCTTTTCTAAAAAAAAAGATCCAAAACAATAAATTTTATCCTATTAATAAAATTTTAACATGAATCTATTTTATTATAGTATTTTTACTTACTTGAATTGGTGCTTGCCCAGTTGAAGACCCCTATATTTTAATTGGACAAATTTTAACTATTCTTTATTTTATTAAATTTCCTATATTATTTTTTTCTTCTTGAATATGAGATAAAATTATATTCAGTAAAAATTATTAATTTATAGTTAATGAACTTGAAATAAGTATATATTTTGAAAATATAAAAAAAGATAATCTAATTCTTATTAACTTTCTAAGTTACTAAATTTTATTAACTAAACAATAAAGATAAAAAGAAAAAGCTTTAAACCAAAAAAATAAAATAAATAAAATAAAGATACAGATAAAAACCTCTTTCAAGCTAAATATATTAGTTTATCATAACGAAAACGAGGTAAAGTTCCACGAACTCAAATAAACAAAAAAGAAATAAAAACTACATAAATAAACATAAAAAATCTAAAAAAATTTGCACCTATAAAAAATATAACAAATATAAATCTTATAAATAAAATATTAGCATATTCAGCTATAAAAATTAAAGCAAAACCTCCTCTTCTATACTCAACATTAAACCCAGAAACTAATTCTGATTCACCCTCAGCAAAATCAAAAGGTGTACGATTTGTTTCAGCTAAACTAGAAACAAATCAAACTAAACCTAAAGGAATACCTATAAAAATAAATCAAATCGCTTGTTGATACAAGTAAAGTTCATACAATCTAAATCTAGAAGTTAAAACTAAAAATGATAGTAAAATTAAAAAGAATCTAACTTCATAAGAAATAGTTTGAGCAACAGCTCGTATACCCCCAAGTATTGAATAATTAGAATTAGAAGATCACCCTGAAATTATAATTATATAAACACCTAGTCTTGAACAACAAATAAAAAATAAAATTCCAAAAGAAAAATTTAAAAAATATGTTGACAATGGAAAACATAATCATATTGATAATGCCAAAAATAATCTTAATACAGGAGAAAAATAGTAAATTAAATAATTAGACAAAATTGGATTAGTTTGCTCTTTAGAAAAAAGTTTAATTGCATCTCTAAAAGGTTGTAAAATACCTATAAATCCTACCTTATTAGGACCCTTACGAATCTGAATATACCCTAAAACTTTTCGTTCTAGTAAAGTCAAAAAAGCTACCCCTACTAAAACTCCTACAACTATAAACAAAACATTTAAAATAATAAGAAAAAAATCATTTATAAAAATAAAAATATATTACCTGTAAAATTTACATATAAAGATTCTAAATCAATTGCACTAATCTGCCAAAGTAACTTAATTTAATTCAAAAATTAAATATTATATTAAATTTTTGGTCCTCTCGTACTAAAAAATTTTAATTATTTAAAGATAGAAACCAACCTGGCTTACACCGGTTTAAACTCAGATCATGTAAAATTTTAAAAGTCGAACAGACTCAATTATTTAGCTCCTGCACCAATAATAAATTTTAATCCAACATCGAGGTCGCAAACAAATTTTTAAATAAGAACTCTAAAAATATATTACGCTGTTATCCCTAAGGTAATTTATTTTAATTTTAATATATAGATAAAAAATTTATAAATAAATAATTAATTAAGTAAAAAAGTTTAATTAATTTTTTAATCACCCCAACCAAATAATTTATAATAATTTAAACATTAATAATTCTAAATAAATTAAAAATTATAAATTATAAAACTCTATAGGGTCTTCTCGTCTTTTAAAATTATTTTAGCCTTTTAACTAAAAAGTTAATTTCAATTTATAATAATATTGAGACAGTAATTTTCTCGTCCAATCCTTCATTCCAGCTTTCAATTAAAAAACTATTTATTATGCTACCTTTGTACAGTCAAAATACTGCAGCTATTTAAATTTTTATTCATTGAGCAGACTAGACTTTATATTTTATTCAAAAAGACATGTTTTTAATAAACAGGCGAAAAATAAATTTGCCGAATTCCTTAATATTACCTTTCAAAAACATTTACAAAATAAATATATATTTACTAATTTAATCATAAACACAATAATTATCTTAATTAAATTATTTATTTTAATAAAAAAATTAAAACATCTATAAATCCAAAATATCTATATTATAACTTTTATATTATTAAAAAGATTAACAACATTAGTTAAACTAAAATACAAATTATATTTAAATTTTTATTTATTAAATTTAAAGCTTATCCCCTAAATTTGTTAATAATAAAATATACACATTAAAAATAAAAATATATAAATTTTATTTTTTAAATTAAATTTATTTCTTAAAAAACTAGATATATTAATAAACGAAAAACATTTCATTACTAAAAATTTATAAATAAAATTTATAAAACAATTAAAAAATAAATTTTTAGATCTTATTAATTCGAGAAAATTAAATTAAATAATTTTAATTAAATCAACCCTGATACACAAGGTACAAAAACTAAATTCTTCTTTTTTATATTTAAATATTTAAAAATTTTCATTTTCATTACTAGTTACCTATAATAATTATATATTTTTTAATTTTTAAACTAAAAATCAAGTTTATTCTAAAATATTTAATTTTTAATAAATTTTTTAATATCTAATTATATTGTAAATCAATAAATCCTTTTAATGTAAATAAAAAACTTCTTTAAAGCTTTAATTAGATCCTACTAGATACACTTTCCAGTACATCTACTATGTTACGACTTGTTCCAATTTAAATGAAAATGACGGGCAATATGTGCACATTTTAGAGCAAATTATCAGATTATAAATTTTTTAATCTTACAACCAAATCCTCTCTCATAAAGTTTATTTAAATTTTTAATCTAAATTTTAAATTTAATATTGTAATCCATAGTTTCTTTTAAAAACTGCACCTTGATCTGAAATAAATTTTTTATATAAAATATTAGAATATTTTTATTCTAATAAAATATTCATTTAAAACGACGATATACAAACATTATTAAAAGTAAAATAAATCGTGGATTATCAATTATACTACAGATTCCTCTGAATTGAATAAAATACCGCCAAATTTTTTAATTTTCAAGATCTTAAACTTTTAATATTTTAAATTTTTAATTTACAAAATAAAATAATAGGGTATCTAATCCTAGTTTTTTTTTAAAATTTCATAAAGTCATTATAAATAATTAAATATTTTTAACATTAAAATTTCACTTAATAAAATTAAACCTAAATTAATAAAAAAATAATTTATTACATTTAGAATTTATTACTTTACTTTATTTGTTTAACCGCAATTGCTGGCACAAATTTAATTAAAATTTTTTTATATTCCTAATTTATCCATTAAAAAATATTAAACTAAAATTATTAACTAAATTATTTTAACTATATAAAAAATAAATTACTTATAATATAAATAAAAATAAATAATATCCAAGCCAAAATAAAACTTTTGAAACTTAATAAAAATAAAACAATTTTTTTTAGCTTAATATTTAATATTTTATATTTTATGTATTTTTTAGTTTATGTATAAATTAAGGTACTAAAATCTCTTAACTTTACGCTAGAAAACCAAGGGTCCACCCCTAGACCTTAGTTCTAAATTTAAAACAGTTTAAACCCCCAAAGCATAAACCTTAATTAAGAATATAAAAAAAATTTAAACAAAAATTAAACCGTTTATAAATTAAATTATGATTTTATAAACTAAAAATAATTAACTATTCAAATTTAAAAATATTATTTTATAAAAATAATAATATTTAATAATACTTTAAGTTAACTTTTATAAAATTCAAATTATTTGTAATAAATTAAATTTTAAGGTAATTTATTTCAATCTTAATTTATTTTATTTTAAATAATTTATTGAATATTATGATTTTATCTGTAAAACTCTTTTTTTTTTTTGTTCTTTAATATATATATATAAATATTAATTATTAATATAATATTTATAATTATTAAATTTATATTAAAAATTTAATAGTTTTATTAATTAATATAATTATTTTGTATATAATTAATATTTAATAATTATATATATATATTTAATTATTATTTATATTTAATTATTATTTATATATATTTAATTATTATTTATATATAATAATTAAATATTTATATAATAATAGTTATTATTCGTATATTGGACTATGTATACAATATATAAATATAAAAATAATATATAAATATATCTAACATCGGATATATTTATAACTAACTATTTAATATTTATATAATAATATGTAATTTCTCCTTCTTATTAAACGGTTCTTAGCCGTATACAATGTTAGATATATATTTAGATCTTGAATAGATAAAAAATCTTGCTTTCACTTTTATTTTTAAATATACAATATATAAATAATAACTTATATATATATAAATAATATATATATATAAAAACTTAGTTATTAAAATATTTTCTATATATTAAGTCATTATATTTATATTAAAAATATATTTATATAAATATTAAATTTTTAATAAAAAAAAAACCGAGATTTTCTGAAATCAACTTTGACCCATTCTTTGACTTTAGGGTTTAAAATGTTGTTTTTTTGCCCTTTTCACTAATTTTAGTACCTTAAATGTTAATTTTTTTAAAAAAATATAAAATATTGAAAAAACTTAAACAATTTAATAAAAATATTTTAATATTTTATTTTTATTA